AAGATCAAGATTTTTCACATACAAAGGATTTACTTGTTACTAATATAGTCTAGCCTTTGCTCTTCTTTAGATCCCCTGTTTCACTCCAATAGTATAATAAATCAGGTCGATGCATAGGAAATGAATGCATTTCCGTACTATGTAAGAAAAAAAGTAAAAAAAAGCCAAAACATATGAATTTTTATTAGACCAAATTCCTTATTCTGCTGGATCTTACGGAGCCCGTTCATGCAAGACATCGGTCGGGTCTGATCATAGAAAAGATTCTCTTCAAGCGAACCAGCCTATCCTTTGTATGGTAGGGAGCTTACGCGGTGGTTGGAACAAAGACACATTTGGTTGTGAATTCTAATGTAGCAGAGAAAGAAATATTTCTGCACGGCCCCAATCAATAGTTCAAGTCACACACTCCCATAATCCACTTTCTCTTCGGAGAATTCCCCCCAACCATTCATGTCAAATAAATAATAGAATAGTGGATAGTTGAAAGGAAATATCCAAGTACATGTCTTATTTTTGTTTTAATAATCCATATTTGTAGCAATGAAATACTATATGTTCCTCCTCAAACTAATAAGATAAATAATGAATTCCAAATCTCTATGATCTGATCTATATTCTCTATAAAGGACCAGAAATGCCTTGCTTACGTATCATTAGGAAATGCATTAACATAAATACGGCAGTAAGAAGAGGTAATACAAAAGTGTGTAAACTATAAAAACGGGTCAAAGTGGATTGTCCTACACTAGCACTTCCACGTAATAACTCTACCAAAGGCGATCCTATTACCGGAATAGCTTCCGGTACGCCTGTTACAATTTTAACTGCCCAATAGCCAATTTGGTCCCGAGGTAGAGAATAACCTGTTACACCAAAAGATGCAGTCAATACAGCCAGAACCACGCCTGTAATCCAAGTTAATTCCCGAGGTTTTTTAAAACCACCAGTGAGATAAACACGAAATACGTGCAGGATCATCATTAAGACCATCATACTTGCCGACCATCGATGAACCGATCGGATTAACCAACCAAAGTTAGCTTCAGTCATTATGTATTGAACAGAAGCAAAGGCCTCCGTCACGGTCGGACGATAGTAAAAAGTCATAGCAAACCCTGTAGCTACTTGTACTAAAAAACAAGTAAGCGTAATTCCTCCTAGACAATAAAATATGTTAACATGAGGAGGAACATATTTACTAGTTATATCATCTGCAATCGCCTGAATCTCGAGGCGTTCTTCGAACCAATCATAGACTTTATTGAGATAGGTAAACCAAGAACGAGGACTCCCCCTCTTAGAACCGTATATGAGAATTTCATCTCGTACGGCTCAAACAAAAACACCCCAATACTGGCTGAAAAAAAGGGAGAGAGAATAGAAAGTTTGAAACTTTTTAATCCTTTCATTCAATCTTATCTTATCTAAAGAAAAGATACAAACGAGTAAAAAAAAATAGAAAAGCTCTTCTTTTCTTTGTAATTAGAATGCCAAAAACTCAAGCCGGCACATTCGTCTTTATATTGATCATTCCAGGCCTCTTGAATCTTCTATTTACCCACCTAATTTCTTTTTCTTTGCTTTGATTTATTATTTGAATATGATTTTTTGCTTGTTTTCTTTATTATTGATAGGAATTCTCTCGTTAAGACCCTATGAATCAATTGAAACCCCAGATTCATACTAGAACCACGATAATTCAATAAAACCCTCAAACTAAGCACAAAGATTCCCTGAGTAAGAATCATTGGATCATCAACTTATTCAATGATTAGATAGAACAGATATAACAATAGAAAGAAAGCTTTGTCTTTTGATCAAAATAAATAATATAAGGAAATGAGAGTTTGAAAGAAGAAAAAATCTTTCTATTTAGAATAGAATTCATTTTGAAATTTTTTTTGAGTCCGGCCGCGAGATTTGAATATTAAGTATGAATCATAGTTCGAACACTTCGTGATCTATTTCATATATTCCGTGCTCCAGATACTCAAATGAATATTCGACGGGGTAAAACTATCTCTATCAAGACGACAGATCCCTTTTCTGTACTATCAATAGGATCAATTATAACAAGTCGCACACTCATATTCCGGAAATACAGAAAAAAATCAATTTTGCGGTCGAACTGCCAAAGCAAAATGAGCTAAAATACGAGACCTATTCACTTTTTTTGTATTTGTATTGAAAAACTCGGACTTCGCGGTTCTTGTGAATCTAATTCATCGCAATTCCATCCAGTAAAACGGAAGAATTATAAATCTCCAAAATAATAGATAGGAATACCGCAAATAGAGCCATTGCGATACCCATCAAAGGAGTCGTTCCCCACCCAGGGGCTACTTTACCATATTCCGAATTCAATGGTTTCAAAAAATCCCCTATAACAGTTCGCCTTGGACCGGATCTAGAACTACCCTCAACAGTTTGTGTAGCCATAATAAATCTTATTTTGCATTCAGTGGGATCTGTTGACTTTGTATACTATTCCGTTGTAAATAAACGATATTATCATAGATCCATTGTGGTCTTGAAATTATATATATATATATAATAATGGAACCAGCAACCCTAGTCGCTATTTCTATATCTGGTTTACTTGTAAGTTTTACTGGGTACGCCTTATATACTGCCTTTGGGCAACCCTCTCAACAACTAAGAGATCCATTTGAGGAACACGGGGACTAGTTGAAGTAATGATTGACGTAATGAGCCCCAAAATATTCTATTTTGGGGCTCATTACGTCAACTGAGATAATGAAAAATCATTTCATTTTTTTAGTTGGAACTTTAGGCGGTTCTCGAAAAAAGATAGCGAAAAAAATTATCCCTAGAGTCGATACTAAGAGGAATGTATAAACCAATGCTTCCATAAATTTGATTGTGGTTTACAATTATAGCTTCCATGTCTGTTTATTTTGGATCATCTCCTGGATAAAGAAAGAACAAGGGTAAAAAAAAGACAGTGATTGAAATCAATATTTTTTGGCGTCCTAAGCCTATGTCAAATCACAAACAGAAAATCAAAAATAGAAGCAAAAATAACAAAGCAATCTTGAATCAAACTACTTGTCTTCTTGTAGTTGGATCTCCAAGTTTTTGGAATGCTCCAAATTCTACTTGAGCATCTAAATCCGGATCAATACCAGCAAAAACATCTCTGAACAGGGTTCTAGCACCATGCCAAATGTGCCCGAAGAAGAAGAGCAGAGCAAACGAAGCATGCCCAAAAGTAAACCAACCTCTTGGACTGCTACGAAAAACACCATCAGATTTCAAAGTAGCACGATCTAATTCAAAAATTTCACCCAATTGAGCACGCCTAGCATATTTTTTCACAGTAGCAGGATCACTATAACTTACTCCATTGAGTTCACCACCATAGAACTCAACAGTTACACCTACTTGTTCAACACTATACTTTGATTCTGCCCTTCTAAAAGGGACATCGGCTCTAACAATTCCATCTCCGTCTACCAAAACAACCGGAAATGTTTCAAAAAAAGTAGGCATACGACGTACAAAAAGTTCGCGCCCTTCTTTATCTCTAAAGATAGGGTGTCCTAACCACCCAACGGCTATTCCATCCCCGTTGTCCATTGAACCCGCTCTGAATAATCCCCCTTTTGCCGGATTATTGCCAATGTAATCATAAAAAGCCAATTTTTCGGGAATTTTAGACCAAGCTTCGGATAAAGTTTGATTTTCGGCTAGCCCAGCACTAACCCTTCGGTATATTTCTTGCTGGAAGTATCCCTGATCCCATTGATAACGAGTAGGACCAAATAATTCGATGGGAGTAGTTGATGACCCATACCACATAGTTCCAGCAACAACAAAAGCCGCAAAAAAGACAGCAGCGATACTACTAGAAAGGACGGTTTCAATATTTCCCATACGTAATCCTTTGTATAAACGCTGGGGCGGGCGAACACTAAGATGGAATAAGCCCGCTAATATGCCCAATGTCCCCGCTGCAATATGATGAGAGGCTACTCCTCCTGGAACAAAAGGATCAAAACCTTCCACACCCCATGCTGGATTTACAGGTTGTACCTTTCCAGTTAGCCCATAAGCATCGGACACCCATATTCCAGGACCATACAATCCTGTTACATGAAATGCGCCAAAACCAAAGCAAGCCACTCCTGCGAGAAATAAATGAATTCCAAAGATCTTGGGCAAATCCAAAGAAGGTTTTCCTGTGCGCTCATCACAAAAAATTTCCAGATCCCAATACACCCAATGCCAGATAGCTGCCAAGAAGCACAAACCAGAAAACACAATATGCGCTCCGGCTACACCTTCGTAACTCCAAAGACCCGTTTTGCTTATAGTAATCCCTGTAATACTCCAACCGCCCCATGAATTGGTTATTCCTAAACGAGTCATGAAGGGGATAACGAACATACCCTGTCGCCACATTGGATCAAGAACGGGGTCAGAAGGATCAAAAACTGCTAATTCATATAGAGCCATCGAACCGGCCCAACCCGCAACCAGGGCTGTGTGCATTATATGAACAGAAAGCAAACGACCAGGATCATTCAATACGACAGTATGAACACGATACCAAGGCAAACCCATGGAAATACCCCTTTCTCAACGAAAAATAGACACTATGTAACTTTATTGCATTAGAATAGACTACGTACCTCCCCCCTCGGTGGATTATTTCGGAGAAAAGATTACGCTTTGTTCGATTAGTTTACTAATAATACAAGAATCTGGTTCAGAAGAAGAAAAAGAGAAGCAGATCTATTCTATACCCGATAAGTATCAATACGCAATGGGGGTTAATCCCATTTTCTATGAACGAATGTGCCCATATTTGTTCATCATTCAAAGGACCTATTCGTAAGAATTCTTTTGCATTCATTCTGTTTTCTTTTATTTTATGACCTTGACTATTATTCAATGTCTGTTTAAAAGAAAAATAGGATTCAAATCAAAATAGGATAGCATAAAGGCCAATGGTATTAAGACAATAAATCCAT